GAACTACCAGAATGGTCTAGAAATCCGAGTCTTAAGTAAAGTAATTTTTTTGATTGAAAACTAGGACTTCATAGTTCTTATAAACTTAACTCATTGTAATTCCATCCAGTAAAACGGAAGAATTATAAATTTCCAAAATAATAGATAGGAATACCGCAAATAGGGCCATTGCGACCCCCATTAGTGGTGTAGTCCCCCAGCCCGGAGCTACTTTACCATATTCCGAATTCAATGGTTTCAATAAATCCCCTACAGTAGTTCGTCTTGGCCCAGATCTAGAACTATCCTCAACGGTTTGTGTAGCCATAAATCCTATTTAATCATTGGTTGAGATCTGTTGACTTTGTATACCATTCCGTTGTAGTTGTAAATAAACGATCTTCTTATAGATCCATTGTGATCTTTAAATTGTCTAAAAATGGAAACAGCAACCCTAGTCGCCATCTTTATATCTGGTTTACTTGTAAGCTTTACTGGGTACGCCTTATATACCGCTTTTGGGCAACCCTCTCAACAACTAAGAGATCCATTTGAAGAACACGGGGACTAGTTGAAGTAATGAGTCTCCCTATATGGGAGGCTCATTACTTCAATTGAGATAATGAAAAATTATTTCATTTTTTAGTTGGAACCTTAGGCGGTTCTCGAAAAAAGATAGCGAAAAAAATAATCCCTAAAGTCGAGACTAAAAGGAATGTATAAACCAATGCTTCCATAGATTCGATCCTGGTTTACAATTATAGCTTCCACGCCTATTCATTTGGCATCATTTACCATATAACATATAAAGTAAAGAAAAGAGTCAAAGAAAAGATGATGATTCAAGTCAAGATTTCTTCAGTACCCTAACCCTATGTCAAATCAAAAAAGAGGCGAAAGATACCAGAGCAATGTTGTATCAGACTACTTGTCTCCTTGTAGTTGGATCTCCAAGTTTTTGGAATGCTCCAAATTCCACTTGAGCATCCAAATCAGGATCAATACCAGCAAAAACATCTCTGAACAAGGTTCTAGCGCCATGCCAAATGTGTCCGAAAAAGAAGAGCAAAGCGAACGTAGCATGGCCAAAAGTGAACCAACCCCTTGGACTGCTACGAAAAACGCCATCAGATTTCAAAGTAGCCCGATCCAATTCAAAAATTTCACCTAATTGGGCACGTCTAGCATATTTTTTCACAGTCGCAGGATCACTATAACTAACTCCATTGAGTTCGCCACCATAGAACTCAACAGTTACACCTACCTGTTCAACGCTATACTTTGATTCTGCCCTTCTAAAAGGAACATCGGCTCTCACAATTCCGTCTCCATCTACCAAAACTACTGGAAATGTTTCAAAAAAGGTAGGCATACGACGTACAAAAAGCTCGCGCCCTTCTTTATCTCTAAAGACGGGGTGTCCTAACCATCCAACAGCTATTCCATCCCCGTTGTCCATTGACCCTGCTCTGAATAATCCCCCTTTTGCCGGATTATTACCAATGTAATCATAAAAAGCTAATTTTTCGGGAATTTTAGACCAAGCTTCCGATAAACTAAGATTTTCGGCTAGTCCGGCGCTCACTCTTCGATATATTTCTTGCTGAAAGTATCCCTGATCCCACTGATAACGAGTGGGACCAAATAATTCGATTGGGGTAGTTGCTGAACCATACCACATAGTTCCAGCAACAATGAAAGCTGCAAAAAAAACAGCAGCGATACTACTGGAAAGTACAGTTTCAATATTGCCCATACGTAATCCTTTGTATAGACGTTGAGGCGGACGGACACTAAGATGGAATAAGCCTGCTAATATGCCCAATGTACCCGCTGCAATATGATGAGAGGCTATTCCTCCGGGAACAAAAGGATCAAAGCCTTCCGCGCCCCACGCTGGACTTACAGGTTGTACTTTTCCAGTTAGTCCATAAGGATCGGACACCCATATTCCAGGACCATATAAACCTGTTACATGAAATGCGCCAAAACCAAAGCAAGCCAACCCTGAGAGAAATAAATGAATTCCAAAAATCTTAGGCAAATCCAAAGATGGTTTGCCCGTACGTTCATCACAGAATATTTCTAGGTCCCAATACACCCAATGCCAGATAGCTGCCAAGAAACACAAGCCAGAAAACACAATATGTGCTCCCGCCACACCTTCATAACTCCAAATACCCGGATTCGTTACAGTTCCTCCTGAAATACTCCAACCACCCCACGAATTGGTTATTCCTAAACGAGTCATGAAGGGTATAACGAACATACCTTGTCTCCACATTGGATCAAGAGCAGGGTCAGAGGGATCAAAAACCGCTAATTCGTATAAAGCCATCGAACCGGCCCAACCCGCAACTAGGGCTGTATGCATTATATGGACAGAAAGCAATCGACCGGGATCATTCAATACGACAGTATGAACACGATACCAAGGCAAACCCATGGAAATACCCCTTTATCAAAGAAAAATAGACACTATGTCACTTTATTTTATCGCATTGGAAAAGACTAAAAACTATACTATATATATACTTAACTACTTAACCTTTTCAGTAGATTCTGTATGAGAAAGGGTTAATATCCGTTCCATTGAAAATAACGGAACAATTCTGTTCGTGAGAACAAAGAGAAGCAGATCTATTCTATACCCGATAAGTACCAATACGCAATGGGAGGATTACTCCTACTTTCGGGAAACAAATGCATAGATACTTGTTTATGATTCCAACGATTGATCCGTTAGTTAAAATTTTTATTTATTCATTCTGTCTTACTCTATAAACCTTTCAATCTATGTTTTATTTATTCATTCTGTCTTACTCTATAAACCTTTCAATCTATGTATAAAATAGAATAAAGAGAAAAAGGGATAAAGACGATAAAGCCATTATTACGTTTCCATATTAAAGTGAAGTATAGTACTCAATTTTTTCTTTAATTTAATGCCCATTGGTGTTCCAAAAGTACCTTTTCGGAGTCCTGGAGAGGAAGATGCAGTTTGGGTTGACGTATAGTGCGACTTGTCAGACATATTGGGTCATATGGAATTTACCCGTTCTCTCCCCCGATCGGGATATCCTCTGTTTCGCCCAAGAAATATTGTATTGAGTGAGCCATCAATCATTCGGAGCGTGAAGTGCAATTAGATCAATTTTTTGATATTGGGGATCATTAATTAGGAGAATTTATGGTTGACTTGGAAAAATCAAAATAAAGTATCCAGGCTCCGTTCAGAAAATACCAAATTGGTAACAAATTGGTAATATATGTATGATTACCACTTGTATCATAAACGATTCTTATCCTTACTATAGAAGTGATTTCAAACGTCCAACCAATAACCAACGGAATAGACTAGTATGATGAATCCATCGAATGCTTGGGAAAAGGCATGAAACGAATTGAAAAAAAAAGAAGTCGTAACAAAAAGAAGTGGTACTGAGAGCATTTGCCCTATATGTGCAAATAGAATTCGGACAGATCTTTTCCCGGAGTAGAACATGAACCTAAAAGAATTGAAAGAAGAATTGAAAGGGCCTATTCAGGAACAAGAAAATTACATCGTGATTTGAATGTCGATGAAACAATACATCAATGAGAGAGATTAGTTCAATTTTAAGAAGTTCAGTAAATTCTTTTTTGATAGGTAAAGAAGCCAAAACTCATCTCATATTTTTTGAAAAATGGACGAAAAACCCCTTACTTTATTTTTATTAGAATTAGCTTCACTTTATTAGAATTAGATTAGAAAAACAAAAAACCATTCTATTACAGAAAAAAGAAATAGAACTGGAATCGACACATTGATTCTTTTTTCGCAATTTTTTTTTGAACCGTATGCATCCAAAGGTGCACGTACGGTTTCGAAAGGATACAATTTTGTCCTAATCAACCGACTTCATCGAGAAAGATTACTTTTTTTAGGCCAAGAGGTTGATAGCGAGATCTCGAATCAACTTGTTGGTCTCATGGTATATCTCAGTATAGAAGATGATACTAGGGATCTTTATTTGTTTATAAACTCTCCCGGCGGATGGGTAATCCCAGGAATAGCTATTTATGATACTATGCAATTTGTGCCGCCCGATGTGCATACAATATGCATGGGATTAGCCGCTTCAATGGGATCTTTCATTCTGGTCGGAGGAGAAATTACCAAACGTTTAGCATTCCCTCACGCTTGGCGCCAATGAGTTTTTATTTGAAAAAAAGAAAGACTATGCCTTCGCCATATTGAACATATTGAATATGAATAATAAGTAATAATAGCATGGCACTTCGAGTTCGATATGAACAAACCATTACATTATATTATTGTTTTTTCATAACATGAGATTTTGTATCGAGATAGTAGTATGAAACAAAGGTTATTTCCGATTTGTTGATTTTATGTGTCGGGGATACATTTCAGCGTCACAAACCATTTTTCTTCCACACCAGAAGTGTCTTTCTGATATTTATCTTATGAAAGAGTACGAAAAAAAAAGATCAGTTTTCCTTATTTGATCATATCAGAAAGGAACTTTGGGATTGCTAAATCACGGATAAAATAAATATATAAAGCAACAGAACCATCATAGTATTTTTTATCTTTTTCCTCCTACGAAAGGAAGGGTGGTAAATGGATCATTCAACGATCTGGATCAGATGGATTCTCTTTCTTCGATAGATTCGATAGAATAGAAGAAAAGAACAAAGTAAATTTCATTACGGAGCCGTATGCAACGCACAAAAGGTGCCTGTACGGTTGTTCAATTCTATTTTCTTTTTCCTCTTGTTATTTTTTTTTCCTTCCTTTAGCCCAATCATGCGAGATAGAAGAACTGTTCATGATGTTATATCAATATCATTAGGGTTATGATTCATCAACCTGCTAGTTCTTTTTATGAAGCCCAAGCAGGGGAATTTATCCTGGAAGCAGAAGAACTACTGAAACTTCGCGAAACCCTCACAAAGGTTTATGTACAAAGAACGGGCAAGCCTTTATGGGTTGTATCCGAAGACATGGAAAGGGATGTTTTTATGTCAGCAACAGAAGCCCAAGCTCATGGCATTGTTGATCTTGTAGCGGTCGAAAATGAAAATACTGGGGATTTCGTGTAAATCCATTTCAAACCATAATTCGAATTTTCTGTGATTTTATATTGAATAGAAAAAATTCATAATCATCAATCATCAGGTTGAGATCGATCTAAACCAACCCATTCTATTCTCTATATATACATATATACGACTATATATACGACATGCCAACTATTAAACAACTTATTAGAAATGCAAGACAGCCAATAAGAAATGTTACGAAATCTCCCGCTCTTAGAGGATGTCCTCAGCGTCGAGGAACATGTACTAGGGTGTATGTGCGACTCGTTCAGATCATGAGTTCGAACAAATAAGACAATTTTCCAGTATTGTACCAATGAATAGGATAAATGGAAAAGATCTATCATATACCCATATTGTGTATGGAATTTATGGTTTCCATTGGTGCAAATCCAATTAACTAGATTTGAGATGAAAAGCAATTCCTCATTGGTAGCAAATAGTTATCCATTAAGCAGAGGAAATGGTATTATAAGAAAAGAAGCAAAAAGATTATGCTCCTATTGTTAATTGTTAAAAGAACGGACTAAGAGGGTCAGCTACCTAGCCAACTTTCCTAATTAAATGCCGTCACTGTATAGATAACTCTTATTGTATTGTGAAAAGAACTATTACTCTATAGTTGATGGGTAGAGCCAAAGAGTGTGAACTATACAAGTTCACAATACCCTTTGATTAAATGAAAGAAGAGGCTCCGGTGTATAGAGAGGACCTCACCGTTTAAGAAGTAACCATAGAAACGATGGAACCCACTATTTTTTGAGTATCATTAGAATTTCTTATTTGCAGGTAAAATGCCTGGAAGGAAATCGTGGTCAGGAAGGTTATAGTAGCAAACAAAAGCCATTGGAATTTATATTTTATATATCGGAATAATCCGTTTTGTTATTAATCGACCGTGGGAGGGGAAAAGGATGACTGAAAGAATGGAAATCAATTAGTTATTCATTAAGGTTTAATTTGATTCAATGACCAGAGTTAGACGGGGATATACAGCTCGGAGACGTCGAACAAAAATTCGTTTATTTGCATCAACCTTTAGGGGGGCTCATTCAAGACTTACTCGAACGATTACTCAACAGAAAATGAGAGCTTTGGCTTCCTCTCATCGAGATAGAGGCAGGAAAAAGAGGGATTTTCGTCGTTTGTGGATCACTCGTATAAATGCAGTAACTCGTGAGAATGAGAATAAGGTATTGTATAGTTATAGTAGATTAATGCACAATCTGTACAAGAAGCAATTGCTTCTTAATCGTAAAATACTTGCACAAATAGCTATATCAAATAAGAATTGTCTTTACATGATTTCCAACAAGATCATCAATCAAATTCAAATAAAGTAGATTTCAAAGTAATATACAGTACAGGAATGATTGAAACAGAATTCCCCGGAGAAGGAAACTCCGGGAAGATAGAATAAAAAAAATAAGGAAAGGATAAGTAATAAAAAATAAGGATAAGTAATAGGAATGAACGAACATGTTTCAAAACAAAAAATTTCCCATTTTTTCTTATAACACAGGAACCCACTCTAGATTCTAGGCCTTTTCGAACAAAACATCAATCTGAGCTTGAGTTACAATTGGAGTTTTGGGTCAATTGAAGAGTATGTCTATTTATTTTTGGTTCTAGGACCAGTAGTTCTGGGGATCGAATCGGCTCTCTCAAATTGTTTCTCATTATTAAGAAAAGGTAACAAAGATAAAATACGGGCTTGCTTTATAGCAATAGTAATTAATCGTTGTTGTTTCAAAGTCAATCTATTCACCCGTCTAGATAATATTTTCCCTTGTTCACTAATAAATCGACTAATTAAACTCATGTTTCTATAATCGATTCGATCCCCCGATCCAATTGGGGGCAAACGCCTACGAAAAGATCGCTTGGATTTACGAAAAGATTGCTTAGATTTATCCATGGTTTATTCCTTATCTCTAAAATTTAAAATTCGATTTCTTTATTTTATTCACTTCACATCAGATCCGACCAAAACGGGCTTTGATTTGTATACATTATGTATATTATATATGTTATATGTTTATATATGTATATGTTCAATATATGTTAATATGTTAAGTTCTTCCTCTCCTTGTATGTTCAATATATGTTAAGTTCTTCCTCTCCTTGGAGAGAACGCACACGTGTTCCGTTCGATCTATTTCTTTATTTCCTCATGAATCGTATGCTTGTGACAATACCGACAAAATTTTCTCAATTCTAATCGACCAGGCGTATTGTGTCGATTCTTTTGAGTAATATATCTAGAAATACCCGGGGATTCCTTATTGACATCATTTCGGGCGCAACTGGTACATTCCAAAATAACTATGACTCTGACATCTTTACCCTTGGCCATGAACCTAACCTCCTTTGAATTGAATTTTGGATCGGCTTAACTCTTCTATTTTCGATCCGAGCTGAAGAAAAAAAAAATGGAAATGGAATTTCTAAAGATTTCGTTGCAATTATTATTTCATTATTCATTATATAATGATAATGAATATTAATGGAGTAACAATTTTAATAGAGTAATAAAGTCATAATTTAATGGAATGGAGTAAGAATTTAATAATTAAGTAATACAATTTCTTTCTAACTATCAATTGTTCCTATCCTAAATCCACTAATATTTATATTTATTTTTTATATTTATTTTCTTCAAATTTATTTTGATTTTATTTCTGATTTTATTTCATATTATATTTAAGTATGTATTATATTTAAGTTAAATATCTTCTTTCTATGCTATGATTTCGTGGAACCCGCCCTAGACTGGATCTACATTTTGATTTCTGTTCTCCCAAATTTAATCTTCGATCTACCACATTTGAGGTTCAATAGACTTTTTTCTTTTTCTTTCCTTCCTATATTAAAGAACTGAAAAAAGCGGGGCGCAGTGCAATTCGAAATTTGAATCACGTAGAATTGTATCTCTAATTTTCTGCATTTCTTCGCATATCAATAACTAGAATCAAAAAAAGGGGAATGACAGGGCATCGGGGAATAAACGATTAATTTCTATCAACAGGCCTGCTAAAGACCCAAACCATAGAGTACTTAGCACAGGTGCCGCGGAGAGATATGTTTTTATATCTCGCATTGAAAATCCTCCTTCCTTCTATTATAGATTGTAATACATATATGGTCAGATGCTGTAGTTCAAGATCATTTGTATTTCCTAACTAAACGGAATTTCTAATTAAAATAGATGTGTACAATGAAGCAATAGATGAGATTTTCCTTTTCCAAAAAAAGAATCTAATCCCTTGTTCCTGAACATTACTAATAAATATAAACTTTTTATACGTTAGGTTTCAGATGTATATAATTCTTTTATTATTATTATATTATATGAAAATGAACCCCCAAAAAAAAGAAGAAATGACAAGAAAATTGTATATAGATGGAGGAAAAAATGACGATATGGAAAACAAGACAGGGATTTTGTACAATGAGACTGTACAACAATTTTGAAAAGGGATGTAGCGCAGCTTGGTAGCGCGTTTGTTTTGGGTACAAAATGTCACGGGTTCAAATCCTGTCATCCCTACCTATTACTTCTCCTATGGGCAGTAACGAGGGATTAATTGAGATCGATTAAAATTGGACATAATCTTCGGGCTTTGCATACTATACGTATGCAAGATGCATTGGGAAAATATTTTTCTTTACAGTACAGTCGTATCCCCTGTGATAAGCATAAGAAAGCGCTCTTAGTTCAGTTCGGTAGAACGCGGGTCTCCAAAATCCGATGTCGTAGGTTCAAATCCTACAGAGCGTGATTCGGTTTATTTAATGTCGAATCACAATAAAATATTGTAACAAAACAAAAAAGTTGAATTACAACTTGAATTTGACCTCCTGCAGCAAGGAGGTCAATCAAAAAAAAGAAAGAAATATTACTCAATCAAAGATACAACTGATCACCACGTCTGTATTGTAAATATGCAGTTACGAATAATCCTGCTAAAGTAATAGGAATTAGACCTAAGACGATTCCAAATAGAAAAACTTCAATCATTTTTTTTGTTTTGTTTAAGGGGATAAAAAGAGAGGTAAGATCTATTTCTAAATATTAATCTGAATTATCCGTGAATCTCAATGACCAAGGATTTGCAATTGATGTGGGAAAGAATCATGGAATACCTAGAATCTCAGAGAAATATTCGTTTTTCTCAATTTTTCATTCAATTTATTTCAAATAAGTCGTATCTTGTTCAAACCAATGAATAGAGCTGGGGTTATAGTTAAAGCAGCCAGTAGAAAACCGAAATAACTAGTTATAGTAAGCATGAAAGATTAGATATGGTCTTTTGCTACATATGTTGATAAAACACTTACCTAAATTTCTTTTTTTTTTTTTACTTTTACAAAATTACAAAATATGACGGTAAGAAAAAATCAATTGACAGAAACAGAATTAGTTTAGTTCCAATTGAAAATTCTTGATTCATCAGCCATTCTCATTATAGAGAAGACTAACTAAGAGTGACATAGGTAGAAAAAAATGGATTCATCCGCTGTGACATTGACTCATCCTATGATTCGGAATCAACAGATTGATTGTAGAATTTGTGAGTTGAGTAAAGGAATAGTAAAAGTAATAGTAATAAGAACTGTGCCGTGTAACTTCATTCAAAACCGAAATTCATTATATTTTATTTAATAATTAGAATTTTCTATTTATTCTATTTACAATTGTATCTATTTACAATTGTAATTTTCTATTTACAATTAAAATTTTCTATTTACTCTATTTACATAGAAGTCATTTCATATTTACTCTTACATAGAAGTAATTTCATATAGTAATTTCATATTTAACATATTTAAATATAAGTGTATATAAGTGTAAATTTAAGTCATTTTGGAATAAAAAAATGGGACTTGAAAATTCCATTTTGATCATTTCCTT